ATATATATATATACATAATTTATTTTAATAATTAAAAAATATATAATAATTTATATCAATAATTAATATAAATAATTTAAATAAGTAAACTAATTCAGTAAATAAATTTATAATTATTAAATAATATATTATTATATAATAATATTTAATAATTAAAAAATCCCCTAATTTATTTTAATAATTAAAAAATATTTTTATTTTAATAATTAAAAAATATTTTTATTTTAATAATTAAAAAATCCCCTAATTTATTTTAATAATTAAAAAATATTTTTATTTTATATACTTTTTTTATTTATTTTAATGATTTATATATAATTTATATACATATATAAATTAATTTATTTTAATAATTAAAATAAAAATATTTTTTAATTATTAAAATAAATTAGGGGATTTTTTAATTATTAAAATAAAAATATTTTTTAATTATTAAAATAAAAATATTTTTTAATTATTAAAATAAATTAGGGGATTTTTTAATTATTAAAATAAAAATATTTTTTAATTATTAAAATAAAAATATTTTTTAATTATTAAAATAAATTAGGGGATTTTTTAATTATTAAATATTATTATATAATAATATATTATTTAATAATTATAAATTTATTTACTGAATTAGTTTACTTATTTAAATTATTTATATTAATTATTGATATAAATTATTATATATTTTTTAATTATTAAAATAAATTATGTATATATATATATTTAATTATTAAAATAAATTAATTAATTATTAAAATAAAATTTTAAAGTTTTATTTTAGCTTAAAAATTTATTTTTAATTTATATTATATGTAAATTTTTGTGTGATTTTATATTTATTTAAATAGTAAATATATTTTATTTATTTGCAATAATTAATTTTATTAATTAAAGAAATTTAAAAATAGAAATATTAATTAATATTGACAAAATTTGTGCCAGCAGTTGCGGTTATACAAATAATATAAGTAAATTTTATTAATAGAAGTTAAATTTAATGATTTTAAAATAATAATTAATTTATTAGGTGAAATTTTAAATTAATTAATTTTTTTATAAAAAAATTAATTGAAGCTATGAAATTTTAGATAAAAACTAGGATTAGATACCCTATTATTTAAAATATATACATATATAATTATTTGAGTAGTATTAGATATATTCTTGAAACTTAAAAAATTTGGCGGTATTTTAGTCTATTCAGAGGAACTTGTTTTATAATCGATAATCCGCGATGTACCTTACTTAAAATTGTAAATCAATTTATATATCGTTGTTATTAGAATATTTTATAAGAATAATAATTTTCTATAATTTATATAAAAATTAATATCAAATCAAGGTGTAGTTTATTTTTAAGTATAAATGAGTTACAATAAAATTTATTTATGTGGATTTAAATATGAAAAATTTAATGAAATTGGATTTGATAGTAAAATTATAAAGATTAATAATTTGATTTTAGCTCTAAAATATGTACATATCGCCCGTCGCTCTTGTTATTAAAATAAGATAAGTCGTAACATAGTAGATGTACTGGAAAGTGTATCTAGAATCAATTTAAAGCTTATTTAGTAAAGCATTTCATTTACATTGAAAAGATTTTTGTGCAAATCAATATAAATTGATTTAATAATTATTAATTAATTTTTTTTTAAAAAAAAATAAATATTAAAAATAATTATAAAATTTTAAAGTTTTAGTATTTTATAAAGAAAAAATAATTTTAATAATAGTTTATTAGTATTGTAAAATAAAATTGAAATATAATGAAAAATTTTTATTTATAAAGAAAATTTAATTTATTGTATCTTGTGTATCAGAGTATATTAAATAAAAAATATATATAAATATTTTTCTCGATTTTAAAAGATTTAATAAATTATAAATGTTAATGTGATAAAATTATATTTAATAATTTATTAGAAATGAAATGTTATTCGTTTTTAAAGGTATCTAGTTTTTTAAGAAATAAATTTAATTTAATATTCAAAATTTAATTATTTATTTATTTAATAAATTAATTTTTGAAAATTAATATTTTATGGGATAAGCTATAAAATAAATTTTTATAAATAATAAATAATATATAAAATTTTATATGTTTAAAAGTATCAATTTTTATTAAGTTTGTTATAAATTAATTTTTTTTAATAAATTATTTATTATATTTTAAATTTTTATTAAAATATTTATTAAAATATTAAAAATAAAGAAATAATGATATAATTAGTATATTTTTTTGTAATAATATATTTAAAAATGAAAAGTTTATGTAAAGAATTCGGCAAAAATAATGTTCGCCTGTTTAACAAAAACATGTCTTTTAGAATTTAATTTAAAGTCTGACCTGCCCACTGAATTTATTTTTAAATGGCCGCAGTATATTAACTGTGCAAAGGTAGCATAATCATTAGTCTTTTAATTGAAGGCTGGAATGAATGGTTGGACGAAATATTAACTGTTTCATTTAAATTTATAATAGAATTTTATTTTTTAGTCAAAAAGCTAAAATAAATTTAAAAGACGAGAAGACCCTATGAATCTTTATATTTAATATATTTTAATTTTGTAGATTATTTTAATTATAATATTATTTTTATATTTTATTGGGGTGATATTAAAATTTAAATAACTTTTAAACTTTAAATCATTGATTTATGAATAAATGATCCATTTTTAATGATTAAAAATTTAAGTTACTCTAGGGATAACAGCGTAATTTTTTTGGAGAGTTCATATCGATAAAAAAGATTGCGACCTCGATGTTGGATTAAGAAATAGTTTTAGGTGTAGCCGTTTAAATTTAAAGTCTGTTCGACTTTTAAAATCTTACATGATCTGAGTTCAAACCGGCGTGAGCCAGGTTGGTTTCTATCTTTAAAAAATTAATATATTTTAGTACGAAAGGATTGAATATATAAATAATTATATTTTATATATAAGAATATAAATAATTGTTTATTAAGCTATTTTGGCAGATTAATGTAATAAATTTAGAATTTATAAATGTAATTTATATTACAAATAGTACTTGTTTTATATAGAAATTATTTTATTTTTAATTATAAGTTTGATGTTAATTATTTGTGTTTTAGTAAGTGTTGCTTTTTTAACATTATTAGAACGTAAAGTATTAGGTTATATTCAAATTCGTAAAGGTCCTAATAAAGTAGGATTAATGGGTATTCCTCAACCTTTTTGTGATGCAATTAAATTATTTACAAAAGAACAAACTTATCCTTTGTTGTCTAATTATATTTCTTATTATTTTTCTCCTGTTTTTTCTTTATTTTTGTCTTTATTATTATGAATATGTATACCTTTTTTTATTAAATTATTTTCTTTTAATTTAGGTTTGCTATTTTTTATGTGTTGTACAAGTTTGGGGGTTTATACTGTTATAATTGCTGGATGATCTTCAAATTCTAATTATGCTTTATTAGGAAGTTTACGTTCTGTAGCTCAAACTATTTCATATGAAGTTAGTTTAGCTTTAATTTTATTATCATTTATTTTTTTAATTAATAATTATAATATATTAAATTTTTATTATTATCAAAAATATTTATGATTTTTTTTTTTATTATATCCTTTAGTTTTTATTTGATTAACAATTTCATTAGCTGAAACTAATCGAACACCTTTTGATTTTGCAGAAGGAGAATCTGAATTAGTTTCAGGATTTAATGTTGAATATAGAAGAGGTGGATTTGCATTAATTTTTTTATCTGAATATGCAAGAATTTTATTTATGAGTATATTATTTTCTTTAATTTTTTTAGGAGGAGATGTATTTAATATTATATTTTATTTTAAGCTAATATTTATTTCATTTATATTTATTTGAGTACGAGGGACTTTACCACGATTTCGTTATGATAAATTAATATATTTAGCTTGAAAGGGGTTTTTACCTTTTTCTTTAAATTATCTATTATTTTTTGTAGGATTAAAAATTTATTTATTTATTTAGTTTAAATAATTTATATTAGTAAAGTTAATAGAAAATTTTAGTTTCTATATTATGTTTTCAAAACATATGCTTATTCAAGCTCATTAACTAATTAATTTAATAAATTATCTCATCATTTTGCAATTAATGGATTTACAAGATAATATAAAAAATATAAAACAGTTAAAATTTGTCCAATAATAATAAAAGGATCCTCTACTGGTCGTGCTCCAATTCATGTTAATAAAATTACAATTGTTACTATATATCAGAATAAAATTTGGTTAATAGGGTAAAATTCAATACCTCGAAATTTTATTAAATTATAAAATGGTATAATTATTAAAATAGCAATTGATATAACTAATGCAATTACTCCCCCTAATTTATTTGGAATTGATCGTAGAATGGCATAAGCAAATAAAAAATATCATTCAGGTTGAATATGAACTGGTGTTACTAAAGGATTAGCAGGAATAAAATTATCTGGGTCTCCAAGTAGGTATGGATTTCATAATGTTAATATTGTTAATAGTATTAATAATATTAGAAATCCAACAATATCTTTATAACTAAAATAAGGATGAAATGGAATTTTATCAAGATTTGAATTTAATCCAATTGGATTATTTGATCCAGTTTGATGAAGAAATAATAAGTGAATTATTACTATTGCTAAAACAATAAATGGTAAAATAAAATGAAATGTAAAAAATCGAGATAAAGTGGGATTATCAACTGAAAATCCTCCTCAAATTCATTGTACTAAATCTGTTCCTAAATATGGAATAGCGGATAATAAATTAGTAATTACTGTTGCTCCTCAAAATGATATTTGACCTCAAGGTAATACATAACCTATAAATGCAGTTGCTATTACTAAAAAAAGAATAATTGTTCCTCTTAATCATGTGGGTGTAAATAAATAGGATCCATAATATATACCTCGTCCAATATGTAAGTAAATACAAATAAAGAAAAAAGATGCACCATTGGCATGTAAAGTTCGTAATAATCAACCATAATTTACATTTCGACAAATATGATCTACTCTATTAAATGCTAAATTAATATCTGCAGTGTAATGTATTGCTAAAAATAATCCTGTTAAAATTTGAATTCCTAAACATAGTCCTAATAATGAACCAAAATTTCATCATATAGAAATATTAGATGGGGATGGTAAATCTACTAGTGCATTATTTATAATTTTAAAAATTGGATGAGTAGTTCGTATTGGTTTGTTCATTAGTTTATAGATCGAATTGGGCCATAAAATAATTTTGTAATTTTGATGGATGCAATTATTGTAATTAATAAGTAATTAATTAATAGAATTGTAATTATATTTCTAGGATAATTATATAATTTAATTAAATTAATAGAATTTTCAGTTATGTAAGAATTTAAATTTGTGATGGAATTTATTTCATTATTTATAGAATTAAAAGATAATAATATTTTATCTATAAAAAAAATTATAGTTAATAAAATTAATAATCTAATAGTTGAAATTAAAGTTATTTTTATTGATAATGTAAATATTTCATTAGAAGCTAATGATGTTATATAAATAAATAAAACTAGTATACCTCCAATAAAAATTAAAAATAAAATATAAGAAAATCAAAATCTTTTAGTTATTAAACCAGTAATACAACATACTATAATTGTTTGAATTAAAAGTATTAATCCTATACTTAAGGGATGATTTATTTGTAAAAAAATAAATCTAAAAATTAAGGTTAATCTATATAATATTAATTGTATAATATCAAGAAATAGTTTAATTAAAATATTAATTTTGGAGATTAATGATAAAGATATTTCTTTTTTCTTGAAGTTTAAAAAGAATTTATTCTTATTTTTGATTTACAAGACCAATGTTTTTATTAAACTATTAAAACTAATGATAATATTTATAAATTGAGGGTTACCTTTTTTTTTGATAATTATTGGGGTTTTTAGATTTATTTCTAATCGAAAACATTTATTATCAATACTTTTGAGTTTAGAATATATTGTTTTATCTTTATTTTTTATATTATTTATTTATTTAAATATAATAAATTATGAAAATTATTTTAGTATAGTATTTTTAACATTTAGAGTATGTGAAGGTGTTTTAGGGTTATCAATTTTAGTATCAATAATTCGAACTTATGGAAATGATTATTTTCAATCATTTAGTGTTTTACAATGTTAAAAATTTTATTTATATTAATTTTTTTATTTTCATTTTGTTTTATAAAAAATATATTTTGAATGGTTCAAAATTTTTTATTCATTATTATATTTATTTTAATTTTATTAAATTATTTTAGAAATTATTGAGTAGGAATTTCTTATTTTTTAGGGATGGATTTACTTTCTTATGGTATAGTTTTATTAAGTTTTTGAATTTGTACATTAATATTAATGGCTAGTGATTCAATTAATAAATATAATAATTATAAAAATTTATTTTTATTAAATATTATAATTTTATTATTAATGTTAGTTTTAACATTTATAAGTATAAATTTATTTATATTTTATTTATTTTTTGAAAGAAGTTTAATTCCTACATTATTTTTAATTTTAGGATGAGGATATCAACCTGAACGTTTACAAGCAGGTATATACTTATTATTTTATACTTTATTAGTTTCTTTACCTATATTAATTATTGTATTTTATTTATATAATAGTTTAAATACAATAAATTTTTATTTAATAAATAATTATAATTTTAATTATTTTATTATATATTTATTTTTAATTTTGCCTTTTTTAGTAAAGATACCAATATTTTTGGTTCATTTATGATTACCAAAAGCTCATGTTGAAGCCCCAGTTTCTGGTTCAATAATTTTGGCTGGTATTATGTTAAAATTAGGGGGTTATGGATTATTACGTGTTTTTTCTTTTTTACAATATATTGGTTTAAAATATAATTATTGATTTATTAGAATTAGTTTAGTTGGGGGTGTTTTAGTTAGATTAATTTGTTTACGTCAAACAGATTTAAAATCTTTAATTGCTTATTCATCAGTTGCTCATATAAGAATTGTATTAAGAGGTTTAATAACTATAACATATTGAGGAATTTCTGGTTCTTATACTTTAATAATTGCTCATGGATTATGTTCTTCTGGTTTATTTTGTTTAGCTAATATTAGATATGAACGTTTAGGAAGACGAAGTTTATTAATTAATAAGGGATTATTAAATTTTATACCTTCTATAACATTATGATGATTTTTATTATGTTCAGCTAATATAGCTGCTCCACCTACTTTAAATTTATTAGGAGAAATTTCTTTATTAAATAGAATTGTAAGTTGATCTTGATTGACAATATTAATATTAATTTTTTTATCTTTTTTTAGAGCTGCTTATACTTTATATTTATATGCTTATAGTCAACATGGTAAATTGTATTCTGGAATTTATTCATTTAGAGGAGGTTTAAATCGTGAATATTTATTATTATTTTTACACTGGTTTCCTTTAAATTTGTTAGTATTAAAATCTGAAATAAGTTTATTATGATTATAAATTTAAATAGTTTAATTAAAATATTGATTTGTGGTGTCAAGGATATGAATTTATTCATTTTAAATTGTGAAATATTTATCAATTTGTATTATTAATTTTACATTAATTTTTTGTATAAGAATTACATTATTATTATTTTCTTTTTATTTTATTTTAAATGAACTAATTTTTTTTTTTGAGTGAGAAATTGTTTCATTAAATTCTATAAGAATTGTTATAACTTTTTTATTTGATTGAATAAGTTTAATATTTATATCGTTTGTTTTATTTATTTCTTCTTTGGTAATTTATTATAGAAAAGAATATATAAGTTCAGATTTAAATATTAATCGTTTTATTATATTAGTATTATTATTTATTTTTTCAATAATAATATTAATTATTAGACCTAATTTAATTAGAATTTTATTAGGTTGAGATGGATTAGGATTAGTTTCTTATTGTTTAGTAATTTACTTTCAAAATGTAAAATCTTTTAATGCTGGAATATTAACAGCATTATTAAATCGAATTGGAGATGTTGCTTTATTAATAGCAATTGCTTGAATATTAAATTATGGGGGGTGAAATTATATTTATTATTTAGAATTTATAAAAAACGATATAGAAATAATAGTAGTAGGTAGTTTAGTAATATTAGCTGCTATAACTAAGAGAGCTCAAATTCCTTTTAGTTCATGATTACCAGCAGCAATAGCTGCTCCAACTCCAGTTTCAGCTTTAGTTCATTCTTCAACTTTAGTAACTGCAGGAATTTATTTATTAATTCGGTTTAATTTATTATTAATTAATTCTTTTATATCACAATTATTGCTTTTATTAGCTGGTTTAACAATATTTATATCAGGGTTAGGGGCTAATTTTGAATTTGATTTAAAAAAAATTATTGCATTATCTACATTAAGACAATTAGGATTAATAATAATAATTTTATCTATAGGATATGAAAAATTAGCTTTTTTTCATTTATTAACTCATGCATTATTTAAAGCTTTATTATTTATATGTGCTGGAGCTATTATTCATAATATAAATAATTCTCAAGATTTACGTTTAATAGGTGGATTAAGAATTTATATACCTTTAACTTCTTCTTGTTTTAATGTAGCAAATTTAGCTTTATGTGGTATACCTTTTTTAGCAGGATTTTATTCTAAGGATTTAATTTTAGAAATTGTTTCTTTAAGAATAGTAAATTTATTTATTTATTTCTTATTTTTTTTTTCAACTGGTTTAACTGTTTGTTATTCTTTACGATTAGTTTATTATTCAATAACTGGAGATTTAAATTGTAGAGCATTAAATGTATTAAATGATGAAGGTTGAATTATATTAAAGGGTATATTTGGTTTGATAGTTATAAGAATTATTGGGGGTAGAATATTAAGCTGATTAATTTTTTTAACACCTTATTCAATTTGTTTACCTTACTATTTAAAATTTATAACTTTATTTGTGTGTATTATAGGAGGATTGGTTGGTTATTTAATATCAAAAATTTCATTATATTTTATAAATAAATCTTTAAATAATTATTATTTAAGTATATTTATTGGATCAATATGATTTATACCTTATATTTCTACTTATGGAATTATTAATTATTCATTGAAGTTAGGTATAAATGTTGTTAAAAATTTTGATCAGGGGTGATCAGAATTTTTGGGTAGTCAACATTTATATAATCAGTTAATTAATTATTCACAATTTAATTATATTATTCAAAATAATAATTTAAAAATTTACTTATTAATTTTTGTATTATGAATTATAATTTTATCATTATTTTTAATTTTATATTTAAATAGCTTATATTTAGAGTATAACATTGAAGATGTTAGGGAGATTAATTAAATCTTTAAATAAAAATTAAATTAAATAATTTAATTTAGTAAAATTATTTATAAAAAAAATATTTTTATTTTTACAATGAAAATGTAAAGTTTTAGTTTTAAACTATATAAATTAGAAATATAAATGGAATTTAACCATTAAAATAAAAAGTTAGCAGCTTTTATTTGATCATCATATTTCTTTAATTGGAATTATAATTCATTTTTATCATTAACAGTGATATACCTCTATTTTGGTTTCAATTAATGTAAATTTATTTATTAAGAATAAGGGTAAAATTACCTAAGATTAGGTCGAAACTAATTGCAATATATCGCTTCATATTCAAGGTAAATTGAATAAATCAATTATTTTTGAATGCAAATCAAATGTTATATTTTAACTATAACCCTAATTTGATCAATTTAATATACCTTGGTTTCATTCATGATATAAACCTAAAAGTAAAATAATAATGAAAATAATTGAAGTTATAGTTCATATAAATAAATTTGAAAAATTTATAATTAAAATTATTGGTAAAATTAATGCAATTTCTACATCAAAAATTAAAAAAATAATTGTAATTAAAAAAAATTTTAAAGAAAAAGGTATTCGAGAAGAAGATATAGGATCAAATCCACATTCAAACGGAGATCTTTTTTCTCGATCAGAATATCTTTTTTTAGATAAAATAGTAGCAAGTATTATTACTACAATTGATAATAAAATAATAATTAATGATATTAAAGTAATAGAAAAAATTATTTATATTATTAAGATTAATAAACCTTATGATTGGAAGTCATATATACTTTTATACTATATAAATAAATTATCCTCCTCATCAATAAATTGATACATAAAGGAATAATCAAACAATATCTACGAAATGTCAATATCATGCAGCTGCTTCAAATCCAAAATGATGATTTTTTGAAAAATGATTATTTAAATGTCGAAGTAAACAAATTAATAAAAAAGTAGTTCCAATTAATACATGAATTCCATGGAATCCTGTTGCTATATAAAATGTTGATCCATAAACTGCATCAGCAATAGTAAATGGAGCTTCAATATATTCATAAGCTTGTAAAATAGAAAAATAAATTCCTAGTAGGACTGTAAAAAATAATCCTTGTGTAGTTTGTGAAAAATTTCCTTCTATTAATCTATGATGAGCTCAAGTTACAGTAATTCCTGAAGCTAATAAAATTGTTGTATTTAACAAAGGAATTTGAAAAGGATTAAAAGGTTCAATTCCTATAGGAGGTCAAACAGCCCCTAATTCAATAGCAGGAGATAAACTACTATGAAAAAAAGCTCAAAAAAAAGATGAAAAAAATAAAATTTCAGAAACAATAAATAAAATTATTCCTCAACGAAGACCTGTTGTTACTATAAGTGTATGTAAACCTTGAAATGTTCCTTCTCGAGATACATCTCGTCATCATTGATAAACAGTTAAAATAGTAATTGTTGTTCCTAGTAATAATAATGAATTATCATATTGATGAAATCATTTTACTAATCCTGAAACTATAGTTATAATACCAATAGCACTTGTTAATGGTCATGGACTATAATCTACTAAATGAAATGGATGATTTGAGTGTGTTGACATTATTAATTATTAAATTACTTCTCTAGAATATAGAGTTCTTAAAACAGCAAATACATATGATTGAATTATAGCAACAGCAGATTCTAATACTAATAATAAAATTTGTGTAATTAATAAAATTACAACAATTGCATATGATAAAGATGGACCTGTATTTCCTAATAAAGTTAAAAGTAAATGACCAGCAATTATATTAGCTGTTAATCGAACAGCTAAAGTTCCAGGACGAATAATATTTCTAATTGTTTCAATACATACTATAAATGGTATTAAAACAGGAGGAGTACCTTGGGGTACTAAATGAGCAAATATATGTTGTGTATGATTTAATCAACCATAAATTATAAAGGCTAATCATAAAGGTAAGGCTAATGCTAATGTTAAAACTAAATGACTTGTACTTGTGAAAATATAAGGAAATAACCCTATAAAATTATTAAATAAAATTATACTAAATAAAGAAATAAAAATTAAAGTTGTTCCTTTTTGGTTAGGATTTCCTAGTAAAGTTTTAAATTCCTTATGTAATGTTAATAAAATATTATTTCAGATAATATGATATCGTGATGGTATAAATCAATATATAGAAGGAATTATTAATAATCCAATAAAAGTTCTTAATCAATTTAATGATAAATTAAAAATACTAGAAGAAGGGTCAAAAACAGAAAATAAATTAGTTATCATTTTCAATTTATAGATTTTGTAATAATTTTATTTGATGATTTAGATTTTGGTATTGAAGGTAAATAAATAAAATAATTTATTAAATTAAATAAAATAAAAATTATTGAAAATAATAAAAATAAACTTAATCAACTAATAGGAGCTATTTGTGGAATTAAAAAATATTAATAAATTTAATAATTTTAGTTTGACATACTAATGTTATATTTTAACTAATTTTTTTTTTTTTTTTTTTTTTTTTTTTTTTTTTTTTCATTAAAAGTAATTGCTAGATTACTATAACATGGTTTAAGAGACCAGTACTTGCTTTCAGTCATTTAATGATTAATTTATATTAGAAATTCATTTAATAAAGAAGTTTATTGGAATACTTTCAATTACAATAGGTATAAAACTATGATTTGCACCACAAATTTCTGAACATTGACCGAAGAATAAACCTGGTTGATTAATTAAGAAATTAGTTTGATTTAATCGTCCAGGTGTTCCATCAATTTTTACTCCTAATGCTGGAATTGTTCATGAATGAATTACATCTGCAGAAGTTACTAAAATTCGAATTTGGGAATTTATAGGTAGAACAATTCGATTATCTACATCTAATAAACGGAAATTATCAGATTTTAATTCATTAGTTGGAATTATATATGAATCAAATTCAATATTTAAAAAATCTGAATATTCATAACTTCAATATCATTGATGTCCAATAGATTTCAAGGTAATAGAAGGTTCATTAATTTCATCAAGTAAATATAATAATCGTAATGATGGAAAAGCAATAAATAATAAAATAAAAGCTGGTAAAATTGTTCAAATTACTTCAATAGTTTGACCATGAAGTAAATAACGATTTCTGTAATTATTAAAAAATAATATAATCATTATATAACCTACTATTACGGTAATTATAATTAAAATTAATAATGCATGATCATGAAAGAATGTAAGTTGTTCTATAAGTGGAGAAGCTCTGTCTTGTAATCCTAAATTTGCTCATGTTGACATTTTTAATTCTAATAAAAGTAAAATACTTTATTTATGGAGCTTAAATCCATGGCACTAATCTGCCATATTAGAAGTTTGATAGTAATGGTAATTCTGAGTATCTATGTTCTGCTGGAGGAATATTTTGATATCATTCAATTGATGAATTTAATTGTATAGGATAAATTACTTGTCGTTGTTTAATTATACTTTTTCAAATAATTACTATAAAAAAAATAATTCTTACTAATGAAATTGTTGAACCAATTGTTGATACAATATTTCATGTTGTATAAGCGTCTGGATAATCTGAATATCGACGTGGCATACCTGCTAGGCCTAAAAAATGTTGAGGAAAAAATGTTAAATTTACTCCAATAAATATAATAAAAAATTGAGTTTTTAATCATTTATTATTTAATGTTAGGCCAGTAAATAAAGGATATCAATGAATGAATCCAGCTATAATTGCAAATACAGCTCCTATAGATAATACATAATGAAAATGTGCAACTACATAATAAGTATCATGTAAAATAATATCAATTGATGAATTAGCTAAAATTACTCCTGTTAATCCTCCAACTGTAAATAAAAATACAAATCCTAGTGCTCAAATAATAGCAGGAGAATAATTTAATTGTGTTCCGTGTAGAGTTGCTAATCAACTGAAAATTTTAATTCCTGTTGGAATAGCAATAATTATTGTAGCTGATGTAAAGTAAGCTCGAGTATCAACGTCTATTCCAACTGTAAATATATGATGAGCTCATACAATAAATCCTAATAATCCAATAGCTAGTATAGCATAAATTATTCCTAAAGATCCAAATGTTTCTTTTTTTCCACATTCTTGTCTAATAATATGGGAAATTATTCCAAATCCAGGTAAAATTAAAATATAAACTTCTGGATGACCAAAGAATCAAAATAAATGTTGGTATAAAATTGGATCACCTCCTCCTGCTGGATCAAAAAATGATGTATTTAAATTTCGATCAGTTAATAATATAGTAATTGCTCCTGCTAAAACTGGTAGGGAAAGAAGTAGTAGTAAAGCTGTAATACCTACAGATCATACAAATAAAGGTATTCGATCATATGTAATTCCTGTTGATCGTATATTAATAATAGTTGTAATGAAATTTACTGCACCTAAAATAGATGATATACCAGATAAATGAAGTGAAAAAATTGCTAAATCAACTGAGGCTCCTCCGTGTGCAATGTTACTTGATAAAGGTGGGTATACAGTTCATCCTGTTCCAGCTCCATTTTCTACTATACTTCTTACTAATAATAATGTTAAAGAAGGAGGTAATAATCAGAAACTTATATTATTTATTCGAGGAAATGCTATATCAGGGGCTCCTAATATAAGAGGAACTAATCAATTTCCAAATCCTCCAATTATAATAGGTATTACTATAAAGAAAATTATTACAAAGGCATGAGCTGTTACAATAACATTATAAATTTGATCATCTCCAATTAATGCTCCAGGATGGCCTAATTCAGCTCGAATTAAAATTCTTAAGGAAGTTCCTACTATACCTGCTCATGTTCCAAATACAAAATATAAGGTACCAATATCTTTATGATTAGTTGAAAATAATCATTGTTGCGATTAAATGGCTGAAGTTTAGGCAATAGATTGTAAATCTATTTATAAGAATTTTTTTCTTTTTAATCAAAAGGTTTTATAGTCAATGATGACATTAGATTGCAATTCTAAAGGAATAATTTAAAAGATTATTAAGACTTAAAAGATTATTCTTATATTTATAGCTTTGAAGGCTATTAGTTTATTTAACTTAAAATCTTTTAAATTAAATAGTAAATAAGTCTAATAATAAATAATCCAAAAGTAGAAATAAAAGATAAAAAAAGATAAATATTTATTGAAAAATTATTTCAATAAATGTTGAAATTTCAATTATTTTCAAAATGATTAAGTATAAAGGCTGTATAACATAGTCGTAAATAAAAAAATAATGTAATTAATGTTATAAGAATTATTATAGTTAATATAAATAATTGATTATTAAATGTTAAATATTGAATAGTTAATCATTTTGGAATAAATCCTATAAAAGGAGGTAAACCTCCTAAAGATAATAAATTTAAAAATAAAGAAAATTTTAAAGTTTTATTTATTAAGAATAGAGAAAATAATTGATTAATATGATATAATTTAAATATATTAAATAAAAAAATTATATTAAATGATATAAATCTATAAAATAAGAAGTATGTAATTCATAAAGTTTCATTTGAATATATTCTTATTAATATTCAACCTAAATGATTAATAGATGAAAATGTTATTAATTTTCGTAAAGATGTTTGATTTAAACCTCCTAAAGATCCTACAATAACTGATAATACAATACAAAAAAATAATAAAGGTTTTATAATTAAATAAGAAATTAGTATTAAAGGACCAATTTTTTGTCAAGTTATTAAAATTAAAGCATTTATTCAATTTATTCCTTCTATGACATTAGGAAATCAAAAATGAAAAGGAGCTGTTCCTCTTTTTATTAATAAAGATGATAAAATTATAAAATTAATTCTATCATTTTTGTTAATATAAAATATGAAATTATTTTTATATATAAATAAGATAGTTGAAAATAATAAAATTGAGGAAGCTAAAGCTTGAGTTAAAAAATATTTTAGTGAAGCTTCATTAGATATTAAATTATTATCATTTATTAGGGGGATAAATGATAATAAATTAATTTCTAGTCCTATTCAGGCTCCTAATCATGAGTTAGATGAAATAGTAACTATAGTTCTTATTATTAAAATAAAAAAAAATAAAATTTTTGATGAATTATTAAAAATTAAAAAGAAAAGGATTAAAACCTTTATGAGTGGGGTATGAGCCCAGTAGCTTAATTAGCTTATCTTTTTTTTAAAAAATTATATTTTGGTGTATGATGCACAAAAGTTTTTGATACTTTTAGAAATAGTTTAATTCTATTAAATATAATGAATGTAATTAAAATTACATGATTTATCCTATCAAGATAATCCTTTTATCAGGCAATTCATTATTTATAAATTAAAATTATTATATATTTTTTAATTATTAAAATAATTGATTATATTTTAAATAATTAAATATAGTATTATATAATATTTAATTATTAAAATATTATTAATATTTTTTAATTATTAAATAATATTAATAATTAATATTAAATTATTTCATATATATATATATATATATATATATATATATATATATATATAATTTATATATAAAATAATTTATTATATATATATAAAATTCTAAATATATATATTATATATATATATATAATAATTTAATAAATTTTAAATTAAATTTAAAAATGATATATTGAATAAT